ATTCGTATTCATATACATAATAATTATGTAGGAACCAAAAGAATCTTTTCTTTCTTTTTGAAAATATGTAAATGGATTTATTTGAAGTAATGAGACTAGTCAAATTATGATATTCGTGGAAAAACAATCGCAACAAATGCAAAGAAGGAACATCTTTGATCCAACATTGAAGAATTTGAACCAAGATTTCCAGATGGATGGGATGGGGTATTAGTAGATCTGACACATAATTTAAATGTGATAATTTATCCTCTAAAAAGGGAAATATTGAATGAATAGATCGTAAATTCTGATATTTTGGTATTCTTTTTTCTTCAAGGGAAAGTACTAATCGCGACGAGAATGGAATCTCCAGAATGACTCCAAAACCTTCTGATACCATTTGAGAAGAAAAATGAGAATAAAAATGATTCTTGTGTCCCCAAAATTCATTTTGGTTAGAATCATTCACCGAAGAAATCAAAGATTTCTGTTGATACATTCGAGTAATTAAACGTTTCACAAGTACTAAACTAGATTTATTGTCATAACCTAGAATTTCCACAGGTTCGTAAAAAATAAAACTATTTAAGCTATGATAATGAGCAAGTGAGTAAATATACTCCTGAAGGAGTAGCGTATATAGGAAGTTTTGTTGACGAAATCTATCTTTTTTCAATCTAAATATCCTTGTAATTTTGTCATTTAAATACATTTATAATGTAACCAAAAAAGAGAGGCACTTCTTGTGTTATGAAATGATACATAGTGCAATATGGTCATAACGGCGTATGTTGTATGTAGTATATTGTTTATCTTATACTAAAATACTAAAAGAGTATTTTAGAATAAAAAACTTATAACTATAATAAAATACAAATCAGAATATTCTTATTCTATTATTCTAAGAAATAATTCTAATAAGATAATATAGTCTAGTATTATTATATACTATGCACTGTCTATATTTTTACTTTAAAAAATACATACTTTTATATACTTTTATACTGTACTGTGATGTAAAAAACAGAATGAGAAATTAAGAAGTAAAAGATTATATAAAAGTAAGAACAAATAAAGAATATATACCCCGGAGACAGAGAGCCCAATCTACAGATATTTTTCCTTTCCCTTTCTATCCAATTTTGTTTTCTTTTCCTTGTTAATCTAAGGAGAATAACAATAAAAGAAATAAAGAAAATAGAAAATAACAATTAAGAAAAAGGGGTAAAAATCTTTTATTTTTGCAACCCAATCACTCTTTTGACTTTGGGAAAAAAGATCATTTTTTTATCACTATACTATTTCTTCTACACATCCGTCTCCAATCCACAATAAAGAATAATTAGGATTAATAAAAAAAAGAATCAATGGTCCACTCACAATTCACAAGAGAACCTTTTCCCACATCAGGCACTAATCTATTTTTAACGTATATTTAGTAATTCGATCGGGTAATCATTCAAATTAAGAAGGGAAGCTCGTTGCTTTTTTGTCTTACTCGAATTGGAGCCATAAGGCTCTATCCATTTATTCACTAGACCCGAAATACTTTACTGAACTTAAAAATTGTTAGAAAAATAAGAATTCTCGTTTTATTTCTCTTATGAGTACTATAAATATTATTTTTCTATGATTATCTTATTATTTTTACGACATGCTTATTTTTCCATTCATTACCTTTCAGGATCAGTCGCGGTCTTATAAACTCTACCAAAAGTCTAGACGAATTCCTTCATCCAAATGTGTAAAAGATCATAGTCGCAATTAAAAGCCGAGTACTCTACCGTTGAGTTAGCAACCCGGATCAATATGAAGTGTAGATATGATCGAAATAAAAAAAAAAATACAGCAAACTCTTCTATTTTACTAAAGCAAAGGAAACATCCAATAGGGGAGGAAATGGGGATAAAAAGATCTATTTATATACGATCAAATTATATTTGTTTGAGACGTCATTGTCAATATGAATGGACTCTTTAGAAAAAAAAAAGAATCTCAAGAAATTATAGAGAAAATAGAGATAGAAAAAATAACGACTTCCTTTAATCAAAAATAAAGAAAGGTACAATACAAATATAAGAAATAAGAAAGATTACCCCCCTTGTTGGGGGGTTCCAAAAAAAAAGCAAGAAAAAAAATACGAATAAGAAAAAGAAGAATAAAATAAGTATTAATAGAACAAGAAAATAAGAAACTTTTAAGAAAAAATTACAAAAAGATAGGTACTAGTTACCCTATCCTTTTTTTATTCATGATTCTTTTTTTTTTTTTTTACTTTATTTATTTATAATTATAATAATCCAAAGAAATTTGAAATTCTTTAAAGAATTCTTCATCAAAAGAAACTTGAAATTCTCTAAAGAATTCTGCCTTCCTTAAAATATAATAAACAATTCCTGTGGGTTGAGCACCTTTTTGAAGGAAATCTAAAATAGCAGGAACATTTGAATAAGTTTGTTTCTTTATCGGATCATAAAAACCCACTTTTTGAAGATATCTTCCTTCTCTTCGGGATCGAACATCAATTGCAACGATTTGATAGATGGCTCATTGGGATAGATATAGATAAAAAATGCCCCCCTAGAAACGTATAGGAGGTTTTATCCTCATACGGCTCAAGAAAAAAATGATTCTAATTTCTAGAATTTCTCTTTCTATCTATATTATAGATAGAAAGAGAAATGGATCCATAAAGAATTAGACTGTAATTTGAGCCTTTTTTTTTTCTTTATTTACAGAAAAATAAATCTCATTCGTACTCCTAACTCAAGTTGGGTAGTTTTGAAAGAGTTCGAAAGGAAATCCTTAGAATTTATTGAGCTGTCTCTAACCTCTTTTTTTGTCTCCTTTCGGATCTATTTTTTTTTACTCATTCTGATCCAATTGTTGAGACAAGTGAAAATAGTGTTTCCTTGTTCCGGAATTTGTTGTCTTTGCTTTGCACTTTGTGAAATCATTAGGTTTAGACATTACTTCGGTGATCCTTACTCCTTTTAAAAAAGGCAGCAACATACCTTTTGTTTTTTTTTTCTTTCTATGGAAAAGGGAAAAATCATACGAAAGATTGATTACTTTGTGATACACTCTTGATCGAAACAGTTTGAAAATTTCGACAAATTTGATTCTTTTTTCATTTCAAAAATTTGAACATATCAATTTATCTATATATTTAGATATATTTAGATATAGATAATCTATTTACAAAGTTGGTCTAACTTATTGATTGTCACTAACCCTAGATTATTCCCCCGATAAATGAATCAATCATTTTTGCTCGAGCTCCATCATATGCTATACCTTTAGATACAATTAGTATCTTTATTTAGCAACCCAAGACAAATTCAATTAGATTCCTAGCAGAACAAACTATGTCGAGACAAGAGCATCTTCATTTGTATAGAAAATGGTGGATGTCAGAATCCACAGCCAACATGTCCTTCAAGTCGCACGTTGCTTTCTACCACATCGTTTCAAACGAAGTTTTACCATAACATCCCTCTCATTTTATTTTAATTTGGAACCGTATGCAATTGATTCAATATGGAATAATGAATAGTCATTGGTTGAACCGATACATAATAATATTATTATTATAAAATGAAAAATAAATGTTTATCCGGAAAGGATTTCACTTAAAATTATCCCATATTTTCTCATATGAATAATATCACATGAAAAAGAATAAGTTTTAAGCAAACTTATTTACATCTTCAACAGATCTTTCGGAACTGTCCATCATAAAAGATCCCTCTTTTTATTAAAAAAAAAAAAGAAAAGATATGATTATAAGAATGATTCTTAGAATTAAGATTGGATAACATTGTATCCAAAATGAAACAGAAAATTTTTGAATGAAAATCTCAATAGAGAAGAATCTTTCGTTTCTAATGCAAACGATCTGGGACGGAAGGATTCGAACCTCCGAGTAACGGGACCAAAACCCGTTGCCTTACCGCTTGGCCACGCCCCATTTTGATTTGGTCTAAGAAAAACTAAGCTAAATATTGGTTATTCGTCAATAACCAACCAAAAGAAATATAGGACATGTTGTCGCTGAGATTCAACACAATAGATACAATAGATATAGAATCAAAAAGATTAATTGATCATTATTTATAATTCGATTAAGATATTGTATGAAAATATAATTCCTTGTATTCTTATTTGATTGGAGAATGTAAGGAAGGATTCTTGATTGGGGAGAAGTCAAAGAAAAGGAGAAGTCAAAGAAAAAGAAGAATTTCTTTCTTTTATCTACCTTTTTCTTTTTTTTTTTCTTTGACCTCAGAAAAACAACTCAATCCAATCTGAGAATTTATTATCATTTCAATCTCATTTGAATCTTTAAGAACAAGAAAATAATATTTGTTATGTTTAATATCTTTAGTTTAATCTGTATCTGTCTTAATTATACCCTTTATTCGAGTAGTTTTTTCTTCGCCAAATTGCCCGAGGCTTATACCTTTTTCAATCCAATCATAGACGTTATGCCAGTTATACCTTTACTCTTTTTTCTATTAGCCTTTGTTTGGCAAGCTGCTGTAAGTTTTCGATAAAAATGAAATCTCTATTCAATCCATAATTTATTTGATAAAAAAAAAAGATGATATTTTGATTCTTAAAATCAATAAGATCAGAAATAAGATTCAGATAAGTCTGGACATTAGGAACCCTCGATTAAAAAAAAAAGATATTCTGTTCTGGTATTTTCTATTTTATATTGAAATTTCATTTGAATAAGGGAAGGGGGCGATGGTCTTTATCTTTAATCAGCTTATTTCTTCTTTTGTTCTTACCTTTCCTTTATAAGATACCATACAATACCTAATTATAGATATGGATATGGCAAGAAATCTTTGGTAACAAAAAATACGAATCTTATTACATTAGAATATTACATTAGAAATAAATTTCAAAAAAAGAAAAAAAAAAAAAGACTTCCTTTTTTTTTTCATCTTTAGAGCGTCATATCAAAATAGTGTATAGTGTGTGTCGTAAAATAGATGATCTATTTCCTTAAAAAAGATGATCTTATCTTGGAGATTTGTAATGCTTACTCTTAAACTATTCGTTTACACAGTAGTAATATTCTTTGTTTCTCTCTTCATCTTCGGATTCTTATCTAATGATCCGGGGCGTAATCCTGGGCGTGAAGAATAAAAAAAGATATGAGATTGGTTTTTACTTTATTTTTCATAGGTAAATGTATAAATAAATGGAATAGATGCTAGATAAAGATAAAAGATTCATAAAATAAAATAATCGAAATTTATTCTAATTCTAAAATATCAAGTTATCAGGGGATCGGAGAGAGAGGGATTCGAACCCTCGGTACGAATAATTCGTACAACGGATTAGCAATCCGACGCTTTAGTCCACTCAGCCATCTCTCCCCATTCAAAATGGGGAATTTATCATGTGATTTAACACGTGAAGTCAAGATTGATAACAATCTTTATTTTACTTCAATGATTCAAAACATATTTCTTCAATAGAAAGAATACCTTACTTCTTTTATTTTGTATAAAAGGTTCATTTCCCCGGCCTGGTTAAGTATAAGTACTGGCCGGGCCAGTACTTCTTTTGTTCCAACGAACAAAAATTGTTATTGAAACAAGAAGAATAATTCTCATTGCCATTCCTAATTATTAAAAATAATATAAGATTATAATAGATAGATTATCTTATAAATTCTTTCAGAAATTATCTATATTATCTATATCTAGATTAATATGATATATTATCTATTGAAATATTCAAATTCAATATTAGATGAAATAGTAGAGATTATATATATATATTCTGAATATATTAGAGTACCTTATACCTTAATATACTATATTTATATAGTATATATAGTAAATTAGAGTCTAAATGAGTATAAAATAGAAATTATAATATTTAGTCTTTCTAGTAAAAGTTTTCTTTTCTAGTAATATCTAGTAATAGTATTACTATTATATATAGTAATATATTACTATTATTTTTCGTCTTTATTTTATAAAAAATAATTAGAGAATTTGGAAATTCATTAATGAAAAACAAATCTCATTCTAATTGAAAGTTGAAGTTCAGTATTATATTCATCTTAATAATTCACTTAATAAGAAAGAAGTATTAAGAAATAAAAGAAATAGATCTTATAAGATAAAAAATATCAAATAGAAAACACATATTTATAAAAGTGGTTCAAGTGAAGGGAAGTTTCAAAAAAAAAAGATACTTAAAGATTTAGTACACTATTTAAATTTGACTAAACTTTTTGCTATTCACCTATTTTTTTTTCAAGTTTTAAATCCCGTTCCGCGGCGGAATAAAATACGTGTTAATGCTGGAGTTTTCATGATTCTGATGCTATCTTGGCTGCGTCTGATTACTTTGTTGGACAAAAGGTCCATTCATATCCAATAATGAATATGTAGCGGGTATAGTTTAGTGGTAAAAGTGTGATTCGTTCTATTAACAACTTAAATAGTTAAGGGGTCTTTCCATTTTTTTTTTCATATTTCATATTCCGATCAAAAACTTTATTTCTTAAAAAGATTTAATCCTTTACCCCTCAATAGGACATTTGAGGAAAGAAAATACATTCTCACGATTTCTATCCAAAAGGCAATCAAAATTTTCATAAAAATTTTGGATTATGGAGTCGAGAAGCATAATTTTTTTGATTGGTTCAATTCTTCCAATCGAATGAGTATGAATAAAGGATCTATGGATGATAGTACAAAGATTTCAATCGTAACTAAATATTCAATTTTTGCGCTGAAAAAGGAGGAGATTGAAGCAAAATAGCTAGAAAATGATGGTTTTGGTTTACTAGAACCCTCGGCTTCTTGTTTCAGCTCGGTAGAAACAAGAGTATTTTCCTTAGGATCCCACGAGTAGAAAAGAAATAGGGAACGAAGTAACTAGACTAGAGACTAAAAAGATTTGATAGAATCCCCCTCTTCTAGAGGGATCATCTAAAAAGCAAGTAGCTTTAGATACATTTGTAAAAAAAGCTGACATAGATGTTATGGATCTCATTTTTTCTCTGATGGGAATACATAGATCTTCCATAAAGGAGCCGAATGAAATCAAAATCTCATGTTCGGTTTTGAATTAGAGATGTTAAAAAGGATCAACCAACATCGACTATAACCCCTAGCCTTCCAAGCTAACGATGCGGGTTCGATTCCCGCTACCCGCTATATAATCATTTTTTAACTTCATATGATTATGATATACAGATGCATTATACTTTTTGATATGCATCCTTTTTTTTTTTTTATTGTATTCCCTAAATCCGTCTAATCCTTTTTTCTTTTTATGAAAAAATTCGAAAATAGGAATGAAGGGCGTCCATTGTCTAATGGATAGGACAGAGGTCTTCTAAACCTTTGGTATAGGTTCAAATCCTATTGGACGCAATTTATTTCTATCTATCTATTCTAGATAGAGAATAGAATAAAAATAAGAATAGAATAAAAAAGATCCATTTACATTTATGTTTGTTCCTGAAGTAAAAAGAGTTCG